AATGAATTGCCTGATAAAAGGATTACCTTGATAGGGTAAATCATGTAATTATATTACATTCATTATATTTAATAGAATTAAACTATTTCTAAAAGTATCAAAAACTTTTGTGCATCATACACCAAAATATAAAAAGATAAGCTAATTAAGCTACTGGGCTCATACCCCATTTATAAAGGTTCTAATCCTTTTCTTTTTAATTTTTAATAATTCATCAAAAATTGTATTTTTTGTAATTTTAATAATAGGAACACTAATTTCTATTTCAGCTAATTCTTGACTAGGAGCTTGAATAGGTTTAGAAATTAATTTATTATCTTTTATTCCCCTAATAAGAGATAATAAATTAATATCAACAGAAGCCTCATTAAAGTATTTCTTAACACAAGCATTAGCTTCTTCAGTGTTCTTATTTGCTACAATTTTATTTTTATTAAATTCAAATAAAATTAATTCTAATTTTTTAATAGAAATAATAATTTTCTCTTCTCTTCTTTTAAAAAGTGGATCTGCTCCATTTCATTTTTGATTCCCTAATGTAATAGAGGGTCTTTCTTGATTAAACGCTTTAATTTTAATAACTTGACAAAAAATTGCTCCTTTAATGTTAATTTCGTATATTATTTTTAAACCTTTAATTATTATTAGAATTATTTTATCTAGACTAATCGGTGCCTTAGGAGGATTAAACCAAACTTCTTTACGAAAATTAATAGCTTACTCTTCAATTAATCATTTAGGATGAATACTAGCTGCTATATATGATAGTAATTTAATATGAATAACTTATTTTATATTTTATACATTTTTAACTTTTACAATAATTTTTATATTTAATATATTTAAAACATCTCATATTAATCAATTATTTACATTATTTTTTTATTCAAAAACAATAAAATTTTTTTTATTCTTTAATTTATTATCATTAGGTGGACTTCCTCCATTTTTAGGATTTTTACCAAAATGAATAGTAATTCAATCATTAACTATAAACAATCAATTATTTTTATTAACTTTTATAGTTTTAATAACTTTAATTACATTATATTTTTATATGCGTTTATCTTATAGAGCATTTATACTTAATTATCATGAAAATAATTGAATAAATAATTCTTTATATAATTCAACTTATTTAAGAATTTTTATAACATATTCTTTTTTTTCATCAATAGGATTATTTTTAATATTTTCTTTATATTTTATACTTTAAGGCTTTAAGTTAAAAAAACTAATAGCCTTCAAAGCTATAAATATAAGAAAAATCTTTTAAGCCTTAGTAAATATTTACTCCTTTAGAATTGCAGTCTAATATCATTATTGACTATAAAGCCAATTACTTATGATTAAAGAGAATAACTCTCATAAATAGATTTACAGTCTATTGCCTAAATTTCAGCCATTTAATCGCAACAATGGTTATTCTCTACTAATCATAAAGATATTGGAACTTTATATTTTATTTTCGGAGCTTGAGCAGGTATAGTAGGAACTTCACTAAGAATTCTTATTCGAGCAGAATTAGGTCATCCTGGTGCATTAATTGGTGACGATCAAATTTATAACGTAATTGTTACAGCTCATGCCTTTATTATAATTTTTTTTATAGTTATACCAATTATAATTGGAGGATTTGGAAATTGACTAGTACCAATTATACTAGGAGCTCCAGATATAGCATTCCCCCGAATGAATAATATAAGTTTTTGACTTTTACCACCAGCATTAACATTATTACTAGTAAGCAGTATAGTAGAAAATGGAGCTGGAACAGGATGAACTGTTTACCCTCCTTTATCTTCTAATATTGCTCACGGAGGAGCTTCTGTAGATTTAGCTATTTTTTCATTACATTTAGCTGGAATCTCTTCAATTCTAGGAGCAGTAAATTTTATTACTACAGTCATTAATATACGATCAACCGGTATTACCTTTGATCGAATACCTTTATTTGTATGATCAGTAGTAATTACTGCATTACTTTTATTATTATCTTTACCTGTATTAGCTGGAGCAATTACTATATTATTAACTGATCGAAATATTAATACTTCATTCTTTGATCCAGCAGGAGGAGGAGATCCTATTTTATATCAACATTTATTTTGATTCTTTGGACATCCTGAAGTTTATATTTTAATTTTACCTGGATTTGGAATAATTTCTCATATTATTAGTCAAGAATCAGGTAAAAAGGAAACATTTGGTTCATTAGGGATAATTTACGCTATATTAGCAATTGGACTTTTAGGATTCATTGTATGAGCTCATCATATATTTACAGTAGGAATAGATGTAGATACACGAGCTTATTTTACATCAGCAACAATAATTATTGCTGTTCCAACAGGAATTAAAATTTTTAGTTGACTTGCTACTCTTTATGGGACTCAATTAAACTATTCTCCAGCTACTTTATGAGCTTTAGGATTTGTATTTCTTTTTACAGTAGGAGGACTTACTGGAGTTGTTTTAGCTAATTCATCTATTGATATTATTCTACATGATACATACTATGTAGTAGCTCATTTCCATTATGTACTTTCAATAGGAGCCGTATTTGCTATTATAGCCGGATTTGTTCATTGATACCCTTTATTTACAGGATTAACATTAAATACAAAAATATTAAAAAGTCAATTTACTATTATATTTATAGGAGTAAATTTAACTTTCTTCCCTCAACACTTCTTAGGACTTGCAGGTATACCTCGACGATACTCTGATTATCCAGATGCTTATACAACTTGAAATGTAATTTCAACTATTGGATCAACAATTTCATTACTAGGAATTTTATTTTTCTTCTTTATTATTTGAGAAAGTTTAGCATCTCAACGTCAAGTTATATTTCCAGTTCAATTAAATTCATCTATTGAATGACTTCAAAATACCCCTCCAGCTGAACATAGTTATTCTGAATTGCCATTATTAACTAATTTCTAATATGGCAGATTAGTGCAATGGATTTAAGCTCCATATATAAAGTATTTTACTTTTATTAGAATTAACTTATGTCAACATGAGCAAATTTAGGTTTACAAGATAGTTCATCCCCATTAATAGAACAATTAATTTTTTTTCATGATCATACTTTATTAATTTTAGTGATAATTACTGTTTTAGTAGGTTACTTAATAATTATATTACTATTTAACAAATATGTAAATCGATATCTTTTACATGGACAAACTATTGAAATTATTTGAACAATTTTACCAGCAATTATTTTATTATTTATTGCATTCCCTTCTCTTCGTCTTTTATATTTACTAGATGAAATTAATGAACCTTCTATTACATTAAAAACTATTGGTCATCAATGATATTGAAGTTATGAATATTCAGATTTTAATGATATCGAATTTGACTCTTATATAATTCCTACTAATGAATTATCTTTAGACAGATTCCGATTATTAGATGTAGATAATCGAGTAGTATTACCAATAAATTCTCAAATTCGAATTTTAGTGACAGCCGCAGATGTAATTCATTCTTGAACAGTACCTGCTTTAGGAGTAAAGGTTGATGGAACACCTGGACGACTTAATCAAACTAATTTCCTAATTAACCGACCAGGATTATTTTATGGACAATGTTCAGAAATTTGTGGGGCTAATCATAGATTTATACCAATTGTTATTGAAAGAATTCCTGTAAATTATTTTATCAAATGAATTTCTAATAATATAAACTCTTCATTAGATGACTGAAAGCAAGTATTGGTCTCTTAAACCACTCTATAGTAAATTAGCACTTACTTCTAATGAAAAAATTAGTTAAATAAATAACATTAGTTTGTCAAACTAAAATTATCAATTTATTGATATTTTTTAATCCCTCAAATAGCACCAATTGGTTGATTAAGTTTATTTATTATTTTTTCTGTTGCTTTTGTAATTTTTAATATAATAAATTATTATTCATTTATTCCTTCTATACCTAAATCAAGTCTTTCAATTAAAGAACAACCTATAAATTCATTAAATTGAAAATGATAACAAATTTATTTTCAGTATTTGATCCTTCTTCTAGCATTTTCAATTTATCATTAAATTGACTTAGAACTTTTTTAGGAATTTTAATAATTCCATCTGCATACTGACTTATACCTTCACGATACCATATTTTTTGAAATAATATTTTATTAACACTTCATAAAGAATTTAAAACTCTGTTAGGACCTATAGGAGCAAATGGTTCAACTTTCCTATTTGTCTCTCTCTTTTCAATAATTTTATTTAATAATTTTATAGGATTATTTCCATATATCTTTACAAGAACAAGTCATTTAACTTTAACATTAACATTAGCTTTACCTCTATGATTAAGTTTTATATTATTTGGATGAATTAATAATACTCAACATATATTTGCTCATTTAGTTCCCCAAGGAACACCTGCTGTATTAATACCATTTATAGTATGCATTGAAACAATTAGTAATATTATTCGACCTGGAACTTTAGCAGTACGATTAACTGCTAATATAATTGCAGGACACTTACTATTAACTCTTTTAGGAAATACTGGTCCTTCAATATCTTCTATTCTACTAAGAGTATTAATTATTACTCAAATTGCCTTATTAGTATTAGAATCAGCAGTAGCTATAATTCAATCATATGTATTTGCTGTTCTTTCTACTCTTTATTCTAGAGAAGTAAATTAATGTCAACTCACTCAAATCACCCATTCCATCTAGTAGATTATAGACCATGACCTCTAACTGCTTCAATCGGAGCAATAACAACTGTTGCAGGAATAGTTAAATGATTTCATCAATACAATATATCTTTATTCCTTTTAGGAAATATTATTACTATTTTAACTGTTTATCAATGATGACGAGATGTATCTCGTGAAGGAACTTTCCAAGGACTTCATACTGAAGCTGTTACAACAGGTTTACGATGAGGAATAATTTTATTTATTTTATCTGAAGTTTTATTTTTTGTTTCTTTTTTTTGAGCTTTCTTTCATAGCAGATTATCCCCATCTGTTGAATTAGGAGCTATTTGACCACCAATAGGAATTACACCATTTAATCCATTCCAAATTCCATTATTAAATACTGTAATTTTATTAACTTCAGGAATTACAGTAACTTGAGCTCATCACAGATTAATGGAAGGAAATCATTCTCAAGCAGCTCAAAGTTTATTTTTCACAGTAACTTTAGGAATTTACTTTACAATTCTTCAAGCTTACGAATATATTGAAGCTCCTTTTACTATTGCCGATTCAGTTTATGGTTCAACATTTTTTATAGCAACAGGATTTCATGGAATTCATGTATTAATTGGTACTACATTCTTATTAATCTGCTTAATCCGACATTTAAATAATCATTTTTCAAAAAATCATCATTTTGGGTTTGAAGCTGCTGCCTGATACTGACACTTTGTTGATATTGTATGACTTTTCCTTTATGTATCAATTTATTGATGAGGAGGTTAATTAACTATCTATATAGTATAAAAAGTATATTTGACTTCCAATCATATGGTCTATTATTAATAGTATAGATAATTTTATCAATTTTAACAATAAGCTTAATTATTATAACAATCTCTATAGTAGTAATATTATTAGCATCTATTTTATCAAAAAAAACATTAGTTGATCGAGAAAAATCTTCTCCTTTTGAATGTGGATTTGATCCAAAATCCTCCTCTCGTTTACCTTTTTCTCTACGATTTTTTTTAATTACAATTATTTTTCTAATTTTTGATGTAGAAATTGCATTAATTTTACCTATTATTTGTATTATTAAATTTTCTAATCTTTTTATATGAACAACTACATCAATTATTTTTATTTTAATTTTACTTATTGGTCTCTACCACGAATGAAATCAAGGAATATTAAATTGATCTAATTAATAGGGTTGTAGTTAACTATAACATTTGATTTGCATTCAAAAAGTATTGATTATTCAATCTACCTTGAATATGAAGCGATAAATTGCAATTAGTTTCGACCTAATCCTAGGTATAATTTACCCTTATTCTTTAATTGAAGCCAAAAAGAGGCTTATCACTGTTAATGATAGAATTGAGACTATACTCCAATTAAAGAAGTATGATGTTCAAGAAAAAGCTGCTAACTTTTATCTTTTAATGGTTAAATTCCATTTATACTTCTTATTTATATAGTTTAAATAAAACATTACATTTTCATTGTAAAATTAAAAAATTTTTTTTTATAAATTACTAAAAAAAATTCACTATATTCAAAGATAAATTTATCTCCCTAACATCTTCAGTGTCATACTCTAATTATAAGCTATTTGAATAAAAACAAATTATATATATATATATAACTACAATTCAAAGAATAAAAGTTAATAAATAAACCTTTAAATTATTATTTTGCAAAACCTGATTTAACTGAGAATTTTTAATTAAACTATAATATAACTGTTGACCCCCAAAATACTCAGATCATCCTTGATCAAAAGACTTAACAGCTAACTTACCAACAATTAAAGAATAACTTATAATTCCATAAGTAGAAATATAAGGTATAAATCATATAGATCCTAAAAAATAAGATGAATTATAGTTATTTAAAGCCCTATTTAAAAAAAATAAAGAAACATTAGAAATTGCATAACCTATTAACCCTCCTACAATACATACAAATAAAGTTAACAACTTCAAATATGAAGGTAAAACAACTACTATAGGTCTAGGAAAAATTAATCATCTTAATATTCTCCCTCCAAAAATTCTTAAAATTAATAAACCTATTATACTTTTTAATATAACTCAACCTTCATCATTTAATATATTTAGAGAAGAAAAATTAGAATCTCCAGTTATAGTATAATAAACTAATCGAAATGAATAACAAACTGTTAAACCAGTAGAAAAAAAATATAAAAAAAAAGAAAATATATTAATGTAAGATAAAGAAACTATTTCTAAAATTAAATCCTTTGAATAAAATCCAGCTAAAAAGGGTATTCCACATAAAGCTAAATTAGCTACATTAAAACAAGAAGAAGTCAATGGTATTATTATTCTTAAACTACCCATTAAACGAATATCTTGACAATTATTTATATTATGAATAATAGCTCCTGCACATATAAATAATAAAGCCTTAAATAAAGCATGTGTTAATAAATGAAAAAATGCCAATTTATAATAACCTATTGATAAAATACTTATTATTAATCCTAATTGTCTTAAAGTAGACAAAGCAATAATCTTTTTCAAATCAAATTCATAATTAGCACCTAATCCTGCTATAAATATAGTTAACCCAGAAATTAATAATAAAAAATTACCTAATCAAGATCTTCTTAAAACAATATTAAATCGAATTAATAAATAAACTCCCGCCGTTACTAAAGTTGAAGAATGAACTAAAGCAGAAACAGGAGTTGGAGCAGCTATTGCAGCAGGTAATCAAGAAGAAAAAGGAATTTGAGCACTTTTAGTTATTGCAGCTAATATAACTAATCTACCAATAATTAATATTTCTAAATCAGTTTTTATAACTTCTAAATAAAATACATAATTTCAACTCCCATAATTTAATATTCAAGCAATTGCTAATAATAAAGCTACATCACCAATTCGATTAGATAATGCTGTTAATATACCAGCATTATAAGATTTTACATTTTGAAAATAAATTACTAAACAATAAGAAACAAGACCTAATCCATCTCATCCTAGTAAAATTCTAATTAAATTAGGACTAATAATTAATAATATTATTGAACTAACAAATATTAATACTAATATAATAAAACGATTAATTTTATAATCTCTACTTATGTATTCTTTTCTATAAAAAATTACTAAAGAAGAAATTATTAACACAAATGATATAAAAACTAAACTTATTCAATCAAATAATAAAGTTATTACAATATTTATTGAATTAAAAGAAACTACTTCTCATTCAATAAAAATTCTATAATCATTTATAATAAAAATAATTCCTAATAAAAAACTAGATAATCTAAAAAAAAATAATCTAATAAATCTAATTGTACAAATTGATAAATATTTCACGGTTTAAAGAGAATAATTCTCATCAATGACACCACAAATCAATATTTTAATTTAAACTATTTAAACATAATCATAATATACATATATCTCCCTTTAAAATTAATAAATTTAAAGGAAATCAATGCAAAAATAAAAGTAAAAACTCTCGAATAGAACCTCCACTAAATGAATAAGCCCCAGAAAAAATTTTACCATGTTGTCTATATGCATATAAATACAAGGTATAAGCAGCTCTAAAAAATGATAATAATGATAATATTAATATTGAAACCCAAGATCAACTAACAATTCTATTAATTAAAGAAATTTCACCTAATAAATTTAATGTAGGAGGAGCTGCTATATTAGCAGAACTTAATAAAAATCATCATAAAGCCATAGAAGGTATAAAATTTAATAACCCCTTATTAATTAATAATCTTCGACTACCTAGCCGTTCATAAGAAATATTAGCCAAACAAAATAACCCAGAAGAACACAATCCATGAGCAATTATTAAAGTATATGAACCACAAATCCCAGAATAAGTTATTGTTATTAATCCAGCTAAAACAATTCCTATATGAGCTACTGATGAATAAGCAATTAAAGCCCTTAAATCTGTTTGACGTAAACAAATTAAACTAACTAATACACCTCCTACTAATCTAATTCTAACTCAAATATAATTAAATTTTAAACCTATTAATTGTATAAAAGATAAAACTCGTAATAAACCATATCCCCCCAATTTTAACATAATTCCAGCCAAAATTATAGATCCAGAAACAGGAGCTTCTACATGAGCCTTAGGAAGTCATAAATGAACTAAAAATATAGGTATTTTTACTAAAAAAGCTATTACTAATGAAAAATATAAAATTTCTAATTCAAATATATAATTATTTAATAAATAAAAATTTATAGTACCCGTAACTCTATATGTATAAAAAATACCTACTAACATAGGTAAAGAAACTAATAAAGTATAAAATAATAAATAAACACCAGCTTGTAAACGTTCAGGCTGATACCCTCAACCTAAAATAAGAAATAAAGTAGGAATAAGTCTTCTTTCAAAAAATAAATAAAATATAAATAAACTTATTCTTCTAAAGGTTAATACTAATATAATTAATAATAAAATAATATTAACTAAAAATAAATTTACATAATTATTATATTTATAAACAGATTCTCTAGCCATTAATATTAAAGAAACAATTCATAAACTTAACAAAATTAAGCCATAAGAAATTATATCACAACCAAAAAAATAAGAAACAGATATAAAATAATTTCTATATATATTTATTAAAATAAAAATAAATCTTAATAAAAATAAAAAACTTTGAACCATTCAATATGTATTATATAATAAACATAAAGGAAATAAAAATAAAATAAAAATAATAATTTTTAACATTGTAAAACATTAAATCTTTGAAAATAATCATTACCATGAGTACGAATTATTCTTACTAAAATAGAAAGACCTAATGCCCCTTCACATACTCTAAAAGTTAAAAATATTATTCTAAAAAAAAATTCAAAATTAAGCATATTTAAATAAATAAATAATAATAAAAATAATCTTAAAACAATATACTCCAATCTTAATAGTATAGATAATAAATGCTTACGATTTGACACAAAAGTAAACACTCCTATAATAAATAAAATACTCGATAAAATTCAATTTAAAATTATTAACATTAGTTTTAATAGTTTAATAAAAACATTGGTCTTGTAAATCAAAAATAAGAAATATTCTTTTAAAACTTCAAGAGAAAAGAAATTTCTTTATCATTAATCCCCAAAATTAATATTTTAATTAAACTACCTCTTGATATTATACAATGAATTTTATTAACATTATTACTTATTTTCAATTTTATTTTTTTTAATATAAAACACCCATTAGCTATAGGATTAACTCTATTAATCCAAACAACATTAATTTGTCTTACATCAGGATTAATAACTAAAACATTCTGATTTTCTTACATTTTATTTTTAGTATTCTTAGGAGGAATATTAGTACTATTTATTTATGTTACATCCTTAGCTTCTAATGAAATATTTTCATTCTCAATCAAATTAATAATAACAACAATTATTATATTTTTATTAAGAATTTCCATTTTAATTTTTATTGACAAAAATATTCTAACACAATATTCTAATATAGAAACTAAATCAATTTTTGATATAAATACATATGTTATAGAAAATTCTATATCCCTTATAAAATTATATAATTACCCAACTAATTTATTAACTATTATATTAATAAACTATTTATTAATTACCTTAATTGCTGTAGTTAAAATTACTAAACTATTTAAGGGACCTTTACGACCTATATTTAACTAATGAATAAACCTTTACGAGTAAAACATCCTATTCTTAGAATTGCAAATGGAGCTTTAGTAGATCTTCCAGCACCTATCAATATTTCTGCATGATGAAATTTTGGATCTCTTTTATTTTTATGTTTAATAATTCAGATTCTTACTGGCCTATTCTTAGCTATACATTATACAGCAGACATTAATTTAGCTTTTAATAGAGTTAACCATATTTGTCGAGATGTAAATTATGGTTGATTACTACGAACTATACATGCTAATGGTGCATCATTCTTTTTTATTTGCATTTATTTACATGTTGGACGAGGAATTTACTATGGATCATACTTATTTACTCCTACTTGATTAGTAGGAGTAATTATTTTATTTTTAGTTATAGGAACTGCTTTTATAGGATATGTTTTACCATGAGGACAAATATCTTTTTGAGGAGCTACTGTAATTACTAATTTACTCTCAGCTATCCCCTATTTAGGAATTGACCTAGTTCAATGAGTATGAGGAGGATTTGCTGTTGATAATGCAACTCTTACTCGATTTTTTACCTTTCATTTTATTTTACCTTTTATTGTTCTTGCAATAACAATAATTCATATTTTATTCCTTCATGAAACAGGTTCTAATAATCCTATAGGATTAAATTCAAATATTGATAAAATTCCATTTCATCCTTATTTTACATTTAAGGATATTGTAGGATTTATTGTAATAACAATAATTCTAATTCTATTAGTTTTAATTAACCCTTATCTTTTAGGGGACCCTGATAATTTCATCCCAGCTAACCCTTTAGTAACACCAGTCCATATTCAACCTGAATGATATTTTTTATTTGCATATGCAATTTTACGCTCTATTCCTAATAAGCTAGGAGGAGTAATTGCTCTTGTATTATCTATTGCTATTTTAGCTATTCTACCATTCTATCATTTAAGTAAATTCCGAGGAATTCAATTTTACCCAATTAACCAAATTTTATTTTGATTAATAACAGTTACTGTAATCTTATTAACATGAATTGGAGCCCGACCAGTTGAAGAACCTTATGTTTTAATTGGACAAATCTTAACAGTAGTATACTTTTCTTATTTCATATTTAACCCATTAATTATCAAATGATGAGATAATCTATTAAACTAGTTAATGAGCTTGAAATAAGCATATGTTTTGAAAACATAAGATAGAAATTAAATTTTCTATTAACTTTACTAAAAAAAATTACCTAGATTATATAAATTAAAAAAATTTTAAAACCAACAAAAAATAATAAAAAATTTAATGAAAAAGGTAAAAATCTCTTTCAAGCTAAATATATTAATTTATCATATCGAAATCGAGGTAAAGTTCCACGAACTCAAATAAATATAAAAGAAATAAAAGTTAATTTTACATAAAATAATAAAGAAAACACATCTCTACCTAAAAATATTACACAAAATAATATTCTTATAAATAAAATTCTAGCATATTCTGCTAAAAAAATTAATGCAAATCCTCCTCTTCTATATTCTACATTAAATCCAGACACTAACTCAGACTCTCCTTCTGCAAAATCAAAAGGAGTACGATTAGTTTCAGCTAAAGAAATACTAAATCAAACTAAAGCTATTGGAAATATAATAAATAAAAATCAAATAAATAACTGATATTTATAAAATATTAATATATTATAACCCCCAATTAAAAAAACAAAACTCAATAAAACTAAAGCTAATCTTACTTCATAAGAAATAGTTTGAGCAACTGCTCGTAATCCTCCTAATAAAGCATAATTAGAATTAGAAGATCAACCAGCAATTATTACTGTATATACTCCTAAACTAGTACAACATAAAAAAAATAATAAACCCAAATTAAAAGAAAATAATTTTACAAATAAAGGTATACATATTCAAACTAATAAAGAAAGAAACAAAGAAAAAATAGGAGAAAAATAATAAGAAATATAATTTGACAATAAAGGATAAGTTTGTTCCCTAGTAAATAATTTGATTGCATCACAAAAAGGTTGAGGAATACCTGCAATACCTACCTTATTAGGACCCTTACGAATTTGAATATATCCTAAAACTTTACGCTCTAAAAGAGTTAAAAATGCTACTCTTACTAGTACAAAAATAATTAATAATAAACTACCAACAATAAATAATAAATTTTCTACAAAAAACAAGTACTATTTGTGATAAAATTCACATAAATAAATTCTAAATTTATTGCACTAATCTGCCAAAATAGTATAAATTAATTATATTCAATATTAAAATAATCATTTATTAAATATTAGGTCCTTTCGTACTGAAATATTTTTATTTTTTAAAGATAGAAACCAACCTGGCTTACGCCGGTTTGAACTCAGATCATGTAAGAATTTAAAAGTCGAACAGACTTAAAATTTAAGCGGCTACACCTAAAATTATATCTTAATCCAACATCGAGGTCGCAATCTTTTTTATCGATATGAACTCTCCAAAAAAATTACGCTGTTATCCCTAAAGTAACTTATTTTTTTAATCGTTATTAACGGATCAATTGTTCATAAATTAATGACTTTAAAAATTAAAAGTTAATTAAATTTTAATATCACCCCAATAAAATACAATTAACTATTATAATAAAAAAAATCTACAAAATTCTAATAATCTATGTATAAAGATTTATAGGGTCTTCTCGTCTTTTAATTTCATTTTAGCTTTTTGACTAAAAAATAAAATTCTACTATAAATTTTTATGAAACAGTTAATATCTCGTCCAACCATTCATACCAGCCTTCAATTAAAAGACTAATGATTATGCTACCTTTGCACAGTTAGTATACTGCGGCCATTTAAATTATTCAGTGGGCAGGCTAGACTTTTAAAAAAATTCAAAAAGACATGTTTTTGTTAAACAGGCGAACATTATTTTTGCCGAGTTCTTTATAAAAACTTATCAATTAATTATATTTATACAATATAATATACTAATTTTATCATTATTTTTTTATTTTTATAATTAAAATAAATACTTTAATACATAATTAAAATTAAATAAATAATTACTATAATAAAATAAATTATAACAATTTCATTAATAATAGCTATTTCTAAGCTTATATTTATTAAATTATTTATTAATTTTTAATAATTTATTTTATAGCTTATCCCATAAAATATTAAAATTAAATAATTATTTAATTAATATATTTAATTAAATAATATAAAATTTCTAAATTAAATTTATTTCTTAAAGAACTAGATACCTTTAAAAACGAATAACATTTCATTTCTAATATATTATATAAAATAATTTTGTCACATTAACTTTTATAATATATTAACTCTTTTAAAATCGAGAAAATTATATTAAATAATTTTTATTTAATAAACCCTGATACACAAGGTACAATAAATTAAATTTTCTTTTAAAATATTAATTTTTCAAATTATTTCAATTTTCTTTCACAATACTATTTAACTATAATTAAAATTATTTTTTCTTTATAAAATACTCAAACAAACCTTTTAATAATTATTTTTAATAACTTATAATATAAAAAAAAATTTTTAATAAATAAAATATAATCAATTTATATTGATTTGCACAAAAATCTTTTCAATGTAAATGAAATGCTTTACTGAATAAGCTTTAAATTGCATTCTAGGTACACTTTCCAGTACATCTACTATGTTACGACTTATCTTACCTTAGTAATAAGAGTGACGGGCGATGTGTGCATATTTTAGAGCTAAAATCAAATTATTAATCTATATAATTTTACTATCAAATCCACTTTCAATAAATTTTTCAAATTTATATCCATTTAAATAATTTTATTGTAACCCATCAATACTTAAATATAAGCTACACCTTGATCTGATATATTTTCTTTTTAAAAATCTTGAAAATTATCTTTCTTATAAAATATTCTAATAACGACGGTATATAAACTGAATACAAACTTAAGTAAGGTCCATCGTGGAGTATCGATTACAAGACAGGTTCCTCTGAATAGACTAAAATACCGCCAAATTTTTTAAGTTTCAAGAACATAACTATTACTACCTTAGTTTTTAAAGATACATTTTAAATAATAGGGTATCTAATCCTAGTTTATAAATAAAATTTTCAAGCTTTAATTATTTTATTTAAAATTATTATAAATTTAAAATTTCACCTAATAAATTTACTTTTAATTTATAAAATCAATTTAACTCAAACTAAAAAAATTTATTTGCATTATTCGTATAACCGCGGCTGCTGGCACAAATTTAGCCAATACTCTTCAATATTACTATTTCTAAATTTCTTTAATTAATAATATTAATTACTGCGATTAATAAAAAAAATTATTTACTATTAAAATAAATAAAAATTCTCACAAAAATTTACATATAAATTAAACTGATAATAAATTCACAAGCCAAAATAAAACTTTATATATTAAAATAAAATTTAAAATAAATAATTATAATAAATTAAATGTTATTAAATAAATTAATTTAGTAAAAAAAAATTAAAATTCATTTTTATATAAAAATAAAACATGAAAACTCTATTATTACGAAATGAAATTTTAATTTATTAATAAATATATTTATAATAATTAAAATTTGGTAATTCCTCCCATTAAGTAAATCAATATCATCCCCTAATTGATATTTATAAATAAAATTAATAATTATTAATATATATATATACTACAATTAATATTAATTTAAATAAATTTATTTAGTTATAAAAATTATAAACTAAATTTTTATATAAAAATAAAACATGAAAACTCTATTATTACGAAATAAAATTGTAATTTATTAATAAATATATTTATAATAATTAAATTTTGGTAATTCCTCCCATTAAGTAAATCAATATCATCCCCTAATTGAGATTTATAAATAAAATTAATAAATTTCATAAGAATTAAAAAGAGGAGTAAGAAAAAACGGACGGGAAAACGGTAAACAATAGGAGGAAACAGGATCTAGTCCAAAAAAATAGGGTGATTTTTTTTTTTAGAAAAATAACCACAATTTTTTTAGAAATTTTTTTTTTTAGACCAAGAATTTTTATTACCCCCCAAAAAATTTTTTTTTTTTTTTTCCCCCTTTTTTTTTTTTTTTTTTTTTTTTTAAATTTTTTAAAAAAAAAAAAAAAAAAAAAATATAAAAAAAAAATATTTAATAAAAAAAAAAAAAAAAATTTTAAAAAAAAAAAAAATTTTTTTTTAAAATTTTTTTAAATTTTTCCAAAAATATTTTTTTAAAAAAAATTTTAAAAAAAAAAAAAACCCCAAAAAATTTTTAAAAGGGGGGGTAAACCAAAAAAAAAAAAAAAAAAAAACATGAAAACTCTATTATTACGA